ATACATACAAACGATAGTGAAAACTCCATATAGTTAATCTTTTGAACCCGCTTCAAGCTATGATATGATGTCCAATCAACCAATCTTGGGGTAAACAGTCTTTACTGCTTATATTTATTTTTGCTTAATCCTGGTACATAGGAAATGAGACTCGATCTTTTTACTGCGAACTTCTAAGCTGTTTTCTTTCACTCATATAACTATCTGATTTAGTTCGTCAACCAAAATGATAAACAAATAAATGAAGATATCTATTCAAACCTTTTCTAGAAATAAAGTAAAAAGAAATAGAAAAAGTTTATGTCTCAACGAATCGCACGTAGAGATATTGATAATACACATAGAGTTAATGGTATTTCATAACTAATTGATTGAGCAGCAGCTCGTAAACCACCCAAAAAAGAATATTTATTATTTGATCCATATCCTGACATAAGTAGTCCAATGGGAGCAATACTTGAAATAGCGATCCATAAAAAAACACCAATATTGAGATCGGCTAGCACAAGGTGATAGCCAAAAGGAATTACCGAATAACTTAGTAGAATTGATATGACCGCTATGGATGGTCCGATACTGAATAAACTGATATCTCCTCTAGATGGAATAATATTTTCTTTTAAAAGTAGTTTTGTCCCATCTGCTAGCGCTTGGAGAATTCCAAAAGGGCCGGCGTATTCAGGTCCAATACGTTGTTGTATCCCTGCGGATATTTCTCTTTCTAACCATACAATTATTAGTACACTTATTGTAATTCCCAATACAAGAGTCAAGATAGGGATAAGCATCCATATAATCCCATAGACCTCCTTTAAGAAGTATTCCAATTTTGAAAACGAATTGATATCTTGTACTTCTGTTGTATCAATTATCATTTCAACGATCAACTTCTCCCATAATGATATCTATACTACCTAGTATCGTCATAATATCAGCCAATTTTATTCTTTTAACTAACTGAGGAAGAATTTGCAAATTGATAAAACCGGGTGGTCGGATTTTCCATCGCCAAGGAAAAACATTTTGATCTCCTATCAAAAAAATTCCCAACTCGCCCTTTGGTGCTTCTACTCTCACATAAAGTTCCTGTTTCGATAATTCAAAAGTGGGCGAAGGTTTTTTACTAATGAATCTATATTCAAAATCATTCCATTCAGGATCGCTTACTCTATCAAAGCATCGGATTTCTAAATTCTCATAGGGCCCTCCTGGAATTCCTTCCAGAGCTTGTTGAATAATTTTTATAGATTCCGTCATTTCACTGATTCGTACTAAATAACGAGCTAATGAATCTCCGTCTTTTTGCCATTTAATTTCCCAATCAAATTCGCCATAACACTCATAATGATCAATTTTACGAAGATCCCATTGTATTCCGGAAGCTCGTAGCATTGGTCCTGATAAACCCCAATTTATTGCTTCCTCTCCATTAATAATGCCCACTCCCTCAATTCGTTCTAAAAAAATAGGATTTCGTGTAATAAGTTTTTGATATTCAGAAATCGCTGTTAAAAAATAATCACAGAAATCCAAACATTTATCTATCCAGCCATGAGGTAGATCAACAGCCACTCCTCCGATACGAAAATAATTATGCATCATTCTCATACCAGTGGAAGCTTCGAATAAATCATATACTAATTCTCTTTCTTTAAAAATATAGAAGAAAGGGGTTTGTGCACCAATATCTGCCATAAAGGGACCAAGCCATAATAAATGAGAAGCTATACGACTCAACTCCAACATAATTACTCTGATATAGCTGGCTCTCTTCGGTACTTGAATATTTCCTAATTGCTCTGGTGCATTTACGGTTATTGCTTCTGTGAACATAGTAGCTAAATAATCCCAACGTGTTACATAAGGCAGATACTGTATAATTGTTCGGTTTTCTGCAATTTTTTCCATCCCTCTGTGTAAATAACCCAATATTGGTTCACAGTCAATAACATTTTCACCATCTAGAGTAATGATGAGCCGAAGAACCCCATGCATGGATGGGTGATGAGGACCCATATTTACTATCATGAGGTCTTTTCTGGTAGCTGGTACATTCATAGGTTTTTCCCCGATTCATTCTTCCATGAATTACTGAAAACAAAAATAAATTTATCAAAATTCAAGATATAATAAATCAAATAATTTAAGGTTCTTCAAATTAGTGAGTTTTTAGTTCCCGAATATCCAACCGACCAATTAATTCTTTATAACGTACTCTATTTTTCTTTAAAAAATAAGCCAGTAATCGTTGACGTTTTCCCAGAATTTTACGTAGACCTCGCTGAGATAAATAGTCTTTTCTGTGCAATTCTAAGTGTGAAGTAAGTCTTCGTATCTTATTGGTGAAATTGAAGACTTGAAATTCAACAGACCCCTGGTTTTTTTCTTTTTCTTCTTGCAAAAAAACTGAACTGAATACATTTTTTACCATAAAATGGAAAATTCTCCCCCTTTTTTATTTTCTTGTTGAAAGATCTAAATTTTACCGATCAGAAATAAAAAATTATAATAATGCCAACCACTTTAATTGGGTATACTTAATTAAATTATAGATATAGACTCCTAATTTTATTAAATCGTTTTTTTATCAAATAAAATGAGTCAATGATCAATCTAATTTTCAATTTAAGTAGAAATATAAAAGAAAAGGACGGTACTTATAAAAGATTTTTCAGCTGAAATTAAAATAAAAGGATTCCGTTGAGTTATTGATAGATCTAATTGATACGTCAACGTCATTGAATTAGTATAGAATGAAATGTAAGATAGCACATGTGTATATGTGTGTATATGCGGTTGCTTTCATATATCAGATATGCTACAGGATACATAGATAAAATCTATCATCCTTCTTCATTGTGGATACATATTTATCCTTACCATATTGAAATGGCTGCCATTAGTGGTATCAAACCAATAGCGATTCATACAAGCTAAATCTTCTAATTGATAAGTCGGCCAAAGAAATAATTTTATTAATTTGTTTTTCGCTATCTCAAGATTTGTGCTTTTATCCAAAAATTGATCGCAGTTTTTTACGTTTTTCCCATCGCAAAATGCTGTATTTCTATCGCGACCGTTCCCATTTTGGGAATCCAAACAAATTAGAATTCTAAACTCTCTACGACGTCTAAGTGATAAAATATTTTCAGGAACGGGCAAAACATAATGATTTTTGTTTTGATTTTCAGTTATTTTTTGATGTCTTGCAATGGGTTTATCAACATATCTTTTTTCTTGGTTTCCTTGATTAGCTTTGTCCTTACTCTTATGAACGAATGAAATACTTATGGTTTGATACATAAGAAATTTTCTATCCCTTGTAACAGACAGACGCACCGGTTCAATAATAAATAGACTCTTTCTCATTAATTCTGTAAGAGTTAAATCTTTCTGAATCAGCATTATATCCAGACTCATTTCTCCCCGTTGAATAGAGGATATAGCAATTTCTCTTGGGTTTATCAATCTAAGCAGGAAACAATATACCTTGATATTATTGAGCATTCTTTGATTTAAAGAATCATCCCATCTCAATTGAAAAAGCAAATATCTTTTAAGAAATAAATGGAGTTCGGCTTCTGTATTGCTTTGGTATTCTTTTTTCTTTCTACGTTTTTTTATATCTGATCCCACCCCATAATTTTCTTCAAGATCTTCTTCTTGAACTGATCCGCGATTCCTTCGGTTTTGTGCATCTGATCTAGGATTCCCTCGAGTTGGAGATTCTTTTTCTTTTTTCTTTTTATTTTCTAATTCAAGATAGTTTATTTTATTCGATGAAAGATCCTTTTTTGGATTTTCATTGATATTTTTAGTTGCACTAATATTTTCATCTCCATTAAAATTTAAAAGAAGTAATTGGATGGGTATGAACCAGGGTTTCATTTTATATGAATTATAAAAGAGTGCAAATTCGGGGAAGAACCAAAGTTTAAGATTCGATATGGGACGATTTCGTATTTGTTCATTCATTCCCATCCAATCAAAAAAGGTTTGATTGGAAGGCTTTATTTGTTGATGAATCATCAGACCTTTCTTCTCTATTTCTTTGCCATTAATAGTCTTAGTCTTTTTATGACTGTTGGTATTGATCCAGGTCTCAATATCGACCGTATTTCTAAGACACAAATGGATCATTTTCCAATCCCCATATTTTCTATCTGGATTTTTATCCATATCCACAATACCATTTTTTCCGAGATAATTATTGCTAAGAATATCTCCTATTCCATCAAATAATTTGTATTTCCGTGTGTTGTAATTACAAAAAATCCCTCGGTTATTGTTTACTTGTAATGGTGATACATAAATAGATGAGTTCTTCGTATCTTCATAAGATATAGATTGATATGATAAAAGATCATATCCATAGTCTTTTTGATTTGGTAATTTATAATAATTTTCTTTTTTATAATAAATTATTTGGTCTTTTTTATAAGAATATCGTTTGTTTAAATCTTTATTTTTGGCCATCCAACCTTGATTAACTCTATTTCGCCATTTTCCTGGCACTAATTTAGACCATCCAATCTTAGATAAATTATATTGATAATGACCCCTTAACCGTGTTTTCCATTGATTTATTCCAAAATTTCGAATTTTTTTATTTTGGAATTCGGAATGCAATATTCCTTGGGCTCCAAAATAATCTTTTATTTCGTTTGTAAGAAAAAGGGATGTTCCATTATATTGAAGGACAAATCGTAACTTATCCAAGTTATTAACTTGGATTTGTGATAATTTGTAAAAGACATATGCTTGTGACAACGAGGATAAGTTCTGTGAATTCTTACTAAGATTAGAAAGGGACTTTCTAAAGTTAATTGTATTTTGATTTGTTTTATCAATACCTTCTTGATTGGCTTTAATATTGAAAATGTATTTACCCATATATTTTTTTTTTGATTCAAGAAAAAGTGGTGTATTGATCTGAAGAATATTAATAATAAATAAGAAGATATATATATATATCTTTTTAAAGAAAAATTTTATAAAAAAAATGGATTTACGGATTAATCGAATATTTCTTCTTTTAAACATCGGCCCGAAAGTTTTTGGAGATTCAAATCTTTCAGCATCATTACCTTTTTTGTTTTTTTTGTCTTTTAGAATTTTTCCTATTTGAGTTCTGATTCGATTTGCTCTATCAGTTAGATCTTTTATTTTTTTTTTTTTTAGTGAATAATTTGTCCAATCGAAAGATTTAATTTGACTGGACGATTCATAAATCATATTATTACTGATTCTCGAATCTTTGTCTTTTTTAGTTTCATTCGATCCAGATACTTCTTTCAACCCCAAAAATAGAGTTGGATTTATTTTTAATAGTTCTTTTATTAGTCTTTGTATAAAGATAATGTTTTTTATAATCCATGTCTTTATTTCTTTTGAGATTATTAGAACAAAATTTGTTCTTTCTATTAGAACGATAAAACAATTCGTTTTCCATTTCAGAAATTTTGTTCTTAGTTTTTTAAAAATGGAGTCAAAAAACGAAGATCTTTTTTGTGGAGAACCAAAGGGTAGTTCAGTTTCCATTCCAAAAATTGTTAAAAAACAAAAATCATCGTTTTTTTTATCTTTCTTTTTTATTAGATAAGGGGAGGCTAGTTTAGATCTGTGCCAAGGTTTCAAACGGAAAGGAAATAATATTTTTATTTGAATACCGTCTATTAACCAGTTTTTTGGAAATTCTGTTTCTGATAATTGAACACCATTATAGGTGCATTTAACATGCATTTCCCTCTTCCAACCCTTGAAATCCTCGGACCACTCGGGAAATTGAAATAATAGCATACGACCCATATTTTTAGCTATTATCAATGACGGTAATATAATATATCTTCTAAGAATTGATTGTGTTACTAAGATTGAACCTCTTATTATTTGAGCAAATATAATGCTATCCCAGGCTTCTGCTATTTCTATTCGTGCTTGATCTTCTAATCTGTCCGTCGCTCTTTTGTCCGCTTCTTTTTTCTCTTGTTCGTTTGTATCTTCTTCCACACAATCCAAAATTTTGAATTCTGTGTTTTTACCCATTTTATTTATAAAAATTAATTTAATAAGTTCGGAGATATCAAACAAAAAAAGAGGGGTATTGCCTATTCTGTCAAAAAAAAACGGGGAATGTACATTTGCTTGAAACAATTCAAAAATAGTTATTTTACGTCTTTGAGCGCGCATAGATCCTTTTATTATGTCTCGACGAAAATCCGATTGTTGAGAATAATCTATTAAAGCGACTTCGTCTGTTTGATCAGAATTATTAGTATCTAGGGTAGTAGTATAAGTATCGGGATTCTGCTGATTATCAGTAAAAATGACTACACGTTTAGCTTTTCTTGAACGAATCTGATGATCCTCCTCCGCGTCTTTTTCATTTTGTCTCTCTTGTTGTTCTAACTCGTCAATTAATTTGTATGACCATCGAGGTATTTTTTTACTGATTTCTTTTATTTCTATTTCAAGATCTTTGTTTCTAATTTTGTGCTCGTTGGTATCAGTTATAACTGCATTGAATAACAATTTTGCTTGTGAATAATTTTTTTTTTTTTCTTGTTCGGAAAGTAAAGAAAGTCCTTTCAATATTTTTATTGAGCATATTGATTTTCGATCAAATGCAGCTATTCTTTTCTCAAATTCTCGATAACTAGTAGCAATAAGGATCTCGTGGATCTTATTTATCCAAAGAGTTTCGATGGAATTTCCGATGGGAATTTGATTTATGATTGAAGGGGAAAAAACAAAATGGATTATTCCACGATAAGGCCCGTTCGAGAAAGGATCATACTTTTTAGGCAAGTATTCTTTTTTAGTTTCATCATTACACAATCTAGTTTTTTTTTCGAGTACTACATCCAGAAGAAGAGATCCCTTATCTATAGCCTCTATTCGATTTATAAACTCGTTGCTGAGCTTGTTTTCGTTTTGTTCATTCGTATAAACCCACTGATTATCTAGTTCATAAGAGGAAGGGTTTTCGGTTGTGTACAAAGCCATCTTTCTTTGTATCATTTCCAAAAAAGTTGATAAACTCGGTGTATACATAAAAGAGATTTTTTGTTTTCCATCACTTCGACATGTGTAAAAAAAATATTGTGACATTTCATTTCTTACAGCATTTTCAAATCGCTCATTTTTTATATACCGCAATGGCAATGGACGAGTCCATCGTTTATAGTCGAAAAGACCGATCACAAGAAGTTTTTCAAACCAGAAGAAAGGATCTTCTTTGTTTTTAAGGATTTCTAACTTCGAATTTTCGTGATTCCCATCCAGATCAGAAGTTTCATAAACTCGGCTATTTTTATAGAATGTCTCTTTAAAGTGAAAGTGGAATTCATCCTTTGTTTTTTCCGTTCCATTCACTCGGATCTCTTCTGTTTCATCGATTTTGTCTGGATCCTCCTTTTCTTCCGAAAAAAGGGAAGGAGAAGGATCTTCTTCGGTGGATCCCTCTTGTTCCTCTTTAGTCCCCTTCGTTTTGGAAGTTGG